AAATCCCTCCGATATCATTTGAGAATACAAATTTTTGTTGTACCCAAAAAATTTATTTTGATTCGAATCATTAAGGGAAATAATAAAATGATTCTGTTGATACATTCGACTAATTAAACGTTTTATAATTAGTAAACTAGATTTCTTGTCATAACCTACATTATCCAACAAAACGGATCTATTTAAACCACGATCATGAGCAAGTGCATAAATATACTCCCGAAAGATAAGTGGGTATAGGAAGTCATGTTGCTGAGATCTATATAATTCTAAATATCCTTGAAATTCTTCCATTTAAAATTCAATTTGAATCAGAAAAGAAATAGGTGATTTATTGGGTTATCAAATGATCCGTAGTACGATACAGTCAAAACAAGGTATTTATATTATAGTAAGAAAAAATTAGATACCTCGGAAACAAGTCAAACTCATCAACGGACTCTCCAGACCCTCCCTTTCCATATAATAGATTTATGTTCATTTATAGGATAACAAGATAGTTAGAAGCCCTTTATTTTATCAATCCAATCGCTCTTTTGATTTTGAAAAAAAAAATCTCTTTATCAATATACTGCCTTCTTCTACACATTTATCTCTACCCCATAAAGGGGAATAGCTAATAGTTAGGATTCATAAGAAATTTCTAATCCACTCATCGGAAAAGCTTTTCCCGCATCAAGCACTAATATATTTTTAACGTCTAATTAGATGGGGTAATCATTCAAAAATGAAGAACAGAAGCTCGTTACTTTTTATTTCCCTAGAATTGGAACCTCTAGTAAGGCTCTACCCATTTATTCATTCGACCCCCCCAAAAAATTCTTTTTTTTTTTTTTATTGAATTTAAACAATTGAAATAAGATTTTGGACCTATTCAGTAAGAATGAAATATTCTCAGAATTATCCTACGACATGCTGCTTTTTCCATTCATTCCTTTCAGGATCAGTCGTGGTCTTACAAACTCTACCGATGGTATGGACGAATCTGTTGCTTCATACAAATGTGTAAAAGATGCTAGCCGCACTTAAAAGCCGAGTACTCTACCGTTGAGTTAGCAACCCAAATAAACAAATTAGAATGTGTAGATACAATCAGAATCCCAATAAATAACGAAATTGAATGGTACAACACAATCAAACCATTAAAAAAAAAATTAAAACTGAACATAATAAAAATGAACAAATCCGACGAAAATACAAAAAATTCTCAAATAAAAGATAAAATAAGGATAAAATCAAAGATTTTCAAATATTTATAGACCGCCTCTTGTCTCTCTTCTCTTATATTATCCATTAATTAGTATATATCAATTAGTATATATCGAGTTTAATTGATTAAAATCTTAATCAAAAAAGACTTCTTGTATGACAGAAAATATAAGAGCCTATTATTTGAATGAAATAAAATCTATGGAACAGGGATAAATAGATCCATTTATCCACGATCGGATTATATTTATTTGATACACTGTTGTCAATATGAATATTGAGAAAAGCATACGTATACAAAAGAGAAAACAAATTCTAAATCGAACTAACAATTCCGATTTCAATCAATTAAAATGAATCCAATTCAAATTATTTAAATTGAAATATAAAAAAAAACGAAGGACTTGTGTTGGATTGGCACTATATAATATAGGTGGAAGACTAAATTAAGGAAGACGGAGGAGAAGTAGAAAAAAAAATGAGGTTTATTCAATAACTAAAATAAGCAGATTTAGTCCTTTGTTTTTTTTTTGTTCATAGAGTTCCAACGAAAACGGGGGTAATGTCAAATTTTTATGTCTATAGACCCCATTACTTCTACGTCATTTCTTATTTATTCACTTGATCTTTTTTTCTATATTTATTTTATTAATTGAATTTTGTTTGTTGATTAAGGCGAAGTTCCGTAAAAACCCCCGCCTTTTTTGAAATATCATGAACAGTTCCTGTAGGTTGAGCGCCTTTTTCAAGGAAGTATAGAATAGCAGGAACATTTAAATAGATTTGATTCTTTATCGGATCATAAAAACCCACTTTACGAAGATCTCTTCCCTCTCGTCGGGATCGAACATCAATTGCAACGATTCGATAAATGGCTCATTGGGATAGATGAAGAATACCCCCCCTAGAAACGTATAAGAAGTTTTCCCCTCGTACGGCTCGAGAAAATTAGAAATTATGTCTATGTATAGAATTACAATATCAAATATATATCCATAAAATAAAATCATCAAATTAATTAGACTATTGATTTTAGTAATTTTTTCTTATTCTTACCCAACAAAAAAGAAAATTAGTCGTATTTGCACCCTCATAACTCAAGTTGGATAACTCTGAAATAACTCAAAAGAGAAACCTTTTAGATATTTCATCTATTGAGCGGTCTCTAACCCTTTAATTGTCTGTCTTCTTTAGAATCCATTTTGATTCTTTTCTGATCTAGTTGTTAAGACAATTGAAAATGGTATTTCCTTGTTCCAGGATCTTTGCCTTGAATCATTGGGTTTAGACATTACTTCGGTGATCTTTAAATCCTTTCAAAACGGCAGCAACATACCATTTTTTGTGATTTCTTTCTGTCAAAGAATCATACGAATGTTTGATTCCTGCGTAATACACTTTCCTTTTGATTTGATCGAAAGAGTTTTACCAATTTCAACAAACTTTCCTTTTGAATTGGAAAGTTTCTCGAATAGGACCCTTTAAGTTTATGTATCGAAAATATACTTACGAAGCTGTTCCAATTTATTGATTGATACTAACCCTAGATTCTTGCCCCTGAAAAATAAATCAATACTTTCTACTCGAGCTCCATCCTATACTATATTATATTATATTATATCATACCCCCCAAAAAAAGAGAGTTACAGCGGAACAGAACAAATGATGTCGAGCCAAGAGCACTTTCATTCCTATATAATATATAAAAAAATGGTGGATGTAAGACTCCACAGCGGATCATGTCCTTCAAGTCGCACGTTGCTTTCTACCACATCGTTTTAAACGAAGTTTTACCATAACATTCCTTCAGTTTGGAACCCATATGTAATTGATTCAATTATGGAATCATGAATAATCATTAGTTCGGATAGAGATTAATAGAATTTAATATTGGAAATTCTATAAAAATAATTTTTTTTTTATTTCTATTTTCTTATTTATATTATTCTAAATTTGAGAATACTTTTCGATTATTGTAAAAATCAAATTAGTTAACTAAATTCTAACTAATATAACACGAATAAATAAATATAATACGAAGAAACAAGTTATTTTGAATCTGTATCTTCAAGTAACATAATAGTGGTAGCATAAATTCAACAATTTCACACTTCTTCAAGTACCAAGAACTCATAGGAGTTCGTTACAAAGATTGAATTGATTGAAAAATCTCCTATCCGATATAATTATTTGCATTTTGCATAACATAAAGTTTTACAGCAAGGACCTTTCGTTTTTTATCATCAGTAAGAGAGAGAGAAATTCATATTGGATTAAACCATCTGTGATTAAAAAAAGATAGATAAAAAAACACTGATGTAAGGGAGAAATTTGATGTTGTTATTTTTTCATATTTATACTGATTTATACTGTAAAATCGTTTGCGTGTTATTTGAACTCAATTAAATTTGTGAAAAAGATAGGATTCCGCGGATTATGAAAAAAAAAATAATAATCACATTCTATACCAATATTCTACTCTTAATACAGAAGGCTGTTCGAAAAGGCAATCTTTTATATATATTTTATTATGATATATTTTATATATATCAAAAAAAAAAATTAGAAATATATTATATTAATAGAATGTTAATATAATGATCACATTATATAATAATATATATAGACGGGGTATGCTCTGGGACGGAAGGATTCGAACCTCCGAGTAGCGGGACCAAAACCCGTTGCCTTACCACTTGGCCACGCCCCATTTATTTCTATTCGACACTAATAAACACTAATATTGGTACGGGTTATTCGTCAACTCCAGTCTAAATATCTATTATTTCTAAAATGGATTACTAGAATTTTTATACATGTAGACTATACATGTAGACATAGAATTAAACTGAATTTATTGATCATTACATATAATTCAATTAAGATATTGTACGAAAGTATGATTTATTCTATTCTCTTTTGATTTGAGATATAGAAGGATTTTTGATTGGGTGAGTTCAAATCAAAGAAAGTTTTTTGGTCTATCTTATTTATTTTTATTCATTTTTTTTTCGTCTATCAATAATACCCTATTTATAATAATAAAATATAATAATAAAAAACTCGATTCAATTTATTAATAACTCAATCAAAATAAATACAATTATCCCCAAAAACAAAATGTTTGTTATGCTTAATATTTTAAGTTTGATCTGTATCTACCTTAATTCTGCTCTTTATTCCAGTAGTTTTTTCGTCGCCAAATTGCCCGAAGCCTACGCTTTTTTGAATCCAATTGTAGATGTTATGCCAGTAATACCCCTGTTCTTTTTTCTCTTAGCCTTTGTTTGGCAAGCTGCTGTAAGTTTTCGATGATATTTTTAATAAAGTCCCAGACAAATTCATGATTTATTCGAAAAAAATTCGTGGAATTGATAAGATCAGATACGTCTTACACTCTCAATTCAAATATTGAAATTCTTGTACAACCGCGACAAATCCGGATCACCCCACTTTATTTCTTGGTGTCAAAATAAAAAAGGGTAGGGTATGTGGTATAAAAGTGGAGAATCTATTCTCTTTTTTCCTAAAAAAAAATCTTGGAGATTGTGTAATGCTTACTCTCAAACTATTTGTTTACACGGTAGTGATATTCTTTGTTTCTCTCTTTATCTTCGGATTCCTGTCTAATGATCCAGGACGTAATCCTGGACGTGAAGAATAAAAAATAAGGTTTTCTTTGCTTGATTTTAAACTGTTATTAGTAAGATTTTATCTATTCCACTTCTTTAACTATATAATTTTTAACTATATAATAAAAATAATATAATAAAAAATAATAAAAATAATATAATAAAAAAGAGCTCGCGATAAATTCGAAAGAAAATGCCAAGTCGTCAATGAAAACGGAAAGAGAGGGATTCGAACCCTCGGTACGAAAAACTCGTACAACGGATTAGCAATCCGACGCTTTAGTCCACTCAGCCATCTCTCCTCTCAATTGAAAAAGGATAATACTATGTTACATTATAAAAAATAAGGCTTGAAAACGCCCGTCATAGTATATACTCTTATTTTTTGATTTCGTGATTTCGTCCGAAGGGGCTTTTTAGTTCCACGGCCCGGCCTGGTCAGTACTTAGCCGGGCCCGCCCTTTTGTTCCAACAAATCATAAATCAAAAGATTTATTAAATTTGAAAAAAAAAAAATAAATAAAGAAAAAAAAATTGCTTGTTATTGCGATAAACAAAAAGAACCTTTTCAATTTTTATGATATATAATCAAATGGTATCGAATCAAAGTGCCATTTCTTTCTTAGTTAGTCCTTTTATTCCGGTTTAAATAAGAAAAAGGGAACTCTCGTTTCTTGCCACAACCCATTTTTGTGTTATGACTTAAGTTCGAGACAAAACCTCGGGCAAAAAAGCACTTGTTATTTAGTTATTTTGTTATTAAAGTGAAATGAATCCCCTTTTCCTAATCTCATTAGGTCCTCTGATACAAAAGGTAAACGCTCTAGTTTTCATGATTCTTTTCTGATCTTTTGTTTTAGTTTTGATTAGGGTCGACAAAAGGTCCATTTATATACAATAATCGGATTGTAGCGGGTATAGTTTAGTGGTAAAAGTGTGATTCGTTCTATAACCCCTTATATAGTTAAAGGGTCTTTCGGTTTGATTAATATTCATTCCGAACAAAAACTTTAGTTCTTAAAAGGATTGAATCCTTTACCTCTCAATGAAAAATTCGAGGAAGAATATACATTCTCGTGATTTGTATCCAAGAATCAATTTTAAATTGAAAAATTGGATTATGAGATTACGAAACATAATTTTTTTTATTGGATAAATACTTCCAATTGAATGAGTATGAGTAAAGGACCCATGGATAAAGATAAAAAGTGTATTTCTAATCGTAACTAAATCTTCAATTTTTCATTTCTATAGGGGGAATTGAAGCAAAACAGCTATTAAACAATGTCTTTGGTTTACTAAAGACATCGATAAATTGTTTTAGCTCGGTGGAAACAAAATACTTTTCCTAAGGATTCTTTCAAATAGAAGTAGAGAACGAAGTAACTAGAAAGATTGTTAGAATATAAACCCCCTCCTTTCTATAGGGATCGTCTAGAAAGCGGGTTGTTCTGAATAGATTTAAACATAAAAGCTGACATAGACGTTATGGGTCGGATTTTTTTATTTCGTTCATGTCTGAATCTGGGAATTTATCCATCTTCCATAAAGGAGCTGAATGAAACCAAAGTTTCACGTTCAGTTTTGAATTAGAGACGTTAAAAATGATGAATCAACGTCGACTATAACCCCTAGCCTTCCAAGCTAACGATGCGGGTTCGATTCCCGCTACCCGCTTTTACTTTATCGTTATAATCTTTAATATTCTAAAAATGAAATATTAATATTATTAAAATATTAAATAAAAAAATGGAATGAATCGAATTAATGTAATGCATCATTGACTTGAATACTAAATTCTTGGAATTCTTTCAACTATTTTTCCGAACAAGAAATATGAAAATTGGAGTGAAAAGCGTCCATTGTCTAATGGATAGGACAGAGGTCTTCTAAACCTTTGGTATAGGTTCAAATCCTATTGGACGCAGTTTATTTCCATATATATATTTTCTATTTCTATGTCACGAAAGATATGATATTTTGAATAACTTGAATAAGAGGCGCTCTTATTACATATTAATTATTTCTTTAATATATATTAAAGAAATAATTAATATGTAATTTCTACAATTTCTTATAGAAATTCAAATTCTATATCAAATTATATAAATGAAATTGTAAATTAATGTACAATTATATAGTATATAGTAGAAGTATATTAATAGTAAAATAGATACTATTTTTATTATTATTATAGAATATATATAGAATAAAAGATAGATAACTATATATAATAAATATAGAGTTTAAAGATTTTCGTTATAGAGTTTAAAGATTTTCGTTTTTATCTTTATATTAAGGATAACTTCTTATAAATTAAGAAGTTTTTTTTAGTTATTTATTAAATTTAGAATTGATAATAAATAATAAAGTTTATTAGAAACTATAAAGTCATAAGATCATAATAGAAAAGCATATTCTAAAGATTATATAGAAAGCTTCTAATTAATAGAAAGATTGATCAAGATTCAAACACTTTCTTTAGACTTGTTCCTGAAGTAGAAAACGTTCCATCTGATCCTGAATAGCCTCTTTCAAAAGGATTTCCGCTTCCTCGGTAAATGTCTTGGTAGAAGATATGATTTCTTGGAACTGCGGTTTATTCGTTTTTAAATAAGTACGTAACTCAACAAGAAATTTCCTTACCTGTCCAATTTCT